GAAGGAAAAGATACTTCGAAGATGAACCTGTTCCCACGCAATAGTCAAGAATTCTTGACGGTATCGAGCTGGAACAACCTGTTCTTCCTGAATTCCTTGATTCAGGGCCAAGGAATTTCCGGACGCTAACATATAGTATTCATCTCTACTTGGTGATAAATAAAGTATCTGTACCCTTTTTGATCTTTCCGAAATTTCATAATAAGGGCTTTCTATAGACCCCCAAGCACCGATCCTCGCATGAATTGCTAAGGATCCAATAAGCCCAACATTAATTCCTTCAGACGTGTCAATTGGACAAATACGTCCGTAGTGACTAGGATGGATATCTCGTATCCTAAAACTAGCAGTTCGCCCTGTCAATCCCCCAGGACCCAAATAACTCAATTTTCTTCCATGAACTATTTGTGTCAATGGATTCGTTCGATCCAAAACTTGAGATAATGGATGTAATCCAAAAAAAGATTCAAAAGTCGTTGTTAATGGAGTTGAAGTTACCAAATTCTGAGGAGTCGGTATTAATTTATGCCGAATTGCTCCACTTATAGTTCCTCGAACCACGTTTTCTAAACGAACTAGAGCCAGCCCGAATTGATCTTGTAGGAGATCGGCTACAGAACGAATACGTTTATTTTTCAAATGATTCATATCATCAAGTGTACCCATTCCAAATTTCATTACAATCAAATGATCCGCAGCTGCCAATATATCCCGTGGTAACAAAAAGGTATTGTTTTGAGGTATATCAAGGTTCAGACGCCGGTTCATATTTCGTCGACCAATCCTTCCTAATTCGCATCTTTGTTGAAAGAATTTTTTTTGTAAGTCCTTACATAAGGATTCTGAAAATACCGGGTCTCCACCCACACAAGCAAATTGTTGATAAAACTCCAAAATGGCATTTTCTTTTGACCCTATTTTTTTTTTCTCCTTATCATTCAGGAAAGACAAGAAAATTTCCGGGTAGCAAACATTATCCAGAATTTCTTTTAGATTCGAACCCATAGCTGATGATAGAACTAAAATAGATATTTTCTGTTTCCTACTCACACGAGCCCATATCCTTGCTTTTCTATCAATCTCTAATTCTGATCTTCCCCCCCAATCTGATATTATGGTGCCGGTATAGACCGGAATTCCGTTATGATCCAATTCGGATCGGTAATAAATACCCGGGCTTTGCAATATTTGATTGATCACAATTCTGTATATTCCATTTACTATAAAAGTTCCTAGGGAATTCATTAGGGGAATATTTCCAATCAAAATTGTTTGTTCTTGCATCTCCCTACTGGTTTTCCAAATTAATCCCGCGGACACATATAATTCAGAAGAATATGTAAGTGATTCATATACAGCATCCTTTTCTTTGATCAAGGGTTCTGCCAATTTATATGTTTCCACAAATAATTGAAATTCAAATTCTTGGTCTGTATCTTCAATTTTTGGAAACTTAGAAAGTTCTTCCGTTAAGCCCTGATCAATGAACCTACAAAACCCTTCAAATTGGATCTGATTAAACCCAGGGATTGTAGACATTCCCTCATTTCCATCCTGTAGCATTTGAACTCAATTCCCCATTTATTGAAAAATCCCATTTTTGGCTCATTCCTCATTGAATCATATACATATAGATCGATCGAGCTCTGATGGAATTTCTATTCTGTTTACTAAATCACATAAAATTGGACACAAAAACTTCATATATGAATAGCACATATGGAATGTATGAAATACATATGAATGAGGGAATAAAGAAAAGTTTCTACTTAAATGCAAAAATGCAACAGATACAAAAGGAAAGGAATTGATAAAACATTCTTATAAAAAGAATTCTGATACTTAATTCGATTTTTCTATTTCTATTTATAGAATGAAATTTTCAAAATTTGGTATAGAATATCGGCTCAATTTCGACTTCTACCATTATTATGATAATTTGATTGGATACAAAAAAAAAAAAAACAAGATTTGATCCCTTTGCCAAGATAAAGACAGAATAATCAGAAACAATAGAGAGTTGGTTTATTTAACCAATCTTTTTAGTCCTTTCTATTGGATTGTTACAAAAAGGGTATTTGTGAAGAAAAAAGATATTTTTACCTATTTTGTTTTTATTTTATTTTTTTATTTGTAGTATTCGTACAATACGATTGTAGATTGTATTGTAAAGCGGGTTATTCTATTAAATAGTCAATTTCAACACATACAGATATCTATATATCATATAGAAGATACTCGACTGTCTGTGTAATTTTTGTTCTGGTTACGGGGTTTACATAGACTCAAAATTGTTGTTATAATTGAGAAAACGAAAAAAGGAAATAAAGATTATTCCATTTTTTTATTGAAAAGCCGCAATACTGATTTGATTCGTTATCATTTGGATTTTATTATGTCATTAGATAAACATAATTTGAAATCCAAATCTAAGAATCGTTCATGAAATCGCAATCAAGCCAATAGTTAATGGTTCCAATTTATCATGTTTATCATGAATTTTAACTTTTTTAGCTGAAAATTTATATTTCGTTCATATTTTTTGGTATGGATCAAAACAAAAAGGGAAAGATTTTACTTTTAGTAAGTAGTGGAAGGGCTATCAAGGAAAAGGGATTCAAAATGCAAGTACAATAAATCAAAAAATTCACTAAACAAAAAGGTGATATTTTCGTCTATTTTGTATCGTTTTGGCGGCATGGCCGAGTGGTAAGGCGGAGGACTGCAAATCCTTTTTCCCCAGTTCAAATCCGGGTGTCGCCTGATTCGAATTAACAAAAGAATTGAAATCCCTTATCAACCGCTAGAACTCGCTAGATTCTTCTCCAGCCGAAGAGAAGGAGAAAAAAAAAAGGTCTTTTAATACATACTTGATTCGAAGTATCTGGGGGTTTTCAAAAGTGAAATCCTTGTGTCTAGGATTCAAGGAAAGATTTGAGTAAGTATAAGGAGTGGAAGGGATACCGAGACCGCTCCATTCCTATTGGAGTGGTTACTGAATGGGCCTTGAATTCTACAGACAGGAGGTAATATTTCAGTAATTAGTAGTTAGGAATTGTGGAAACGAAAGGCGGAATAAAGTTTGTATACAAACTCAAAAGAGTCTCTGAATACTCAGGTATTGGATTGGTTCATTAAATTAATAGTCCGAATTTTTTTGACTCTGTACCATGAATTTCACTATTATTTCGAAACAATAATGGAATAATTCCTTCATATTCCTAGAAATAGGGGACAATAATTCACATGGATATTGTAAGTCTCGCTTGGGCTGCTTTAATGGTAGTCTTTACATTTTCTCTTTCACTTGTAGTATGGGGAAGAAGTGGACTCTAGAAATACTACTTACCTAAATTAATTGCGTTTTTAGTTGAGGAATAAAACTGTATCATTTTTTTTTATAGATCGTTCCGAAAAGTGTTTTTAAAAAGAAAAATGAAAAATGTCAATAAAACAGATATTTCAATAATTCCATAAAACTCTTTCGAGCATCTATCTACCGGTCAATCAATTCACTTATTTTACTTCTTGGGTTGGTAATGATAAAAAAAATTACTAAATTGGTTTTTTTTATTAATATTTTCTTTCTTTGATTCGTTCGGCAAATACTGGGATTTCGATTTGAAAGAATCCGAAATCGAAGAATTCGAGCTGTCAAAAAACGTAAGAATTGCCTTTCGATTATTTCGGGTTGATCAGAATCAATTCAAATCGATCAAATAGATGTAGCAAAAAAATCGAATTGAGGTCGCTATGTACATAACATATATGAAGATACATATTCTGGATTGATCAATATTAAACTAAGTCTGTATCTTTATTATGGTTCTAGTCCAACTTCCTACACGAACAGAAAATACTAATCGAATCGATAGTATGGTAGAAAGAAACATATGTTTCTTTCTACCATACTATCAAATATCCTAGAATATTGCTGATTCTAGCCTGCTCATTTCCGTTAAGAAATTGGAATCCTTTTTTCTTTCTATATTTTCAATCATTGATAAAGAACTACGAAGTCAAATTTTATTCAAATTAATCATTTTGGCTGACCGTTTTTACATAGATAATAAGTAAAAAAGCAGTAGGAACTAGAATGAATAGTGCAGTAGCAATAAATGCGAGAATATTTACTTCCATAATCTCATCGTTTTTTATTTCGCATTAACTCGGGATTTAATCCCATAGAGATGATCAAACTTGTACCTGTAAATTCAATGGGATGAATTCCATCTTGATGATATTGAATCAGATTCAGATCATGAATAACAATATCTGAGTTCTCATATCAATCATATCAATTCGCCGTCGCGAATTGAATAGTATAACATAGGAAGATCTTTTATCCATACTGAACGGAATCCAAAAAAAGAAAAATCGAATTTGGCATCTAATCAAGAAGTCTTTTATTTATCATTCTTTTTTTTTCCATAACCTACCGTATTCCTTGTTCAATCACTCATCTAATGAAGTTTCCCTTTTCCACTTCCACTGGTTACAAAACCCAAAAACAAGAAAAAAAAATAGAAGGAAAATAGGAAAAAAAGAAAAAAGGAGAAGGAGTTAAGTTCGAAAATCTCTTTTTCTATTTTTTTTTTAATGATTTCCTTTTTTTCTTATTAGCAAAATGTGAAAAAGACAAGTCTTGTTTTGATAGAACTTTCAACAAAAATACTTTAATAAAATTACAAACAAAATTCTTATTTATTATTTTCATTTATTTTAATAAATAAAAAAGAAAGAAAAAACGATTCTTCATTACAATTACAAAGGTTCGAAAAAGGAAAGGATAGGATCCTTGTTTGATCTTTCTTTTATTACTATTCTCTCCCTTTTGCTTGGGGTTATTACTAGTACTAGGGCGCATATAGCACAAGGTCAACGTGCAATTTAAATGATATAGAATCTTTCATTAAATGGAAATTCATTATTGAGCTGGCCCAAAACGGGAGATAGAAAAAGAGATAGGATTAATTTGAAAAGTATTTTGTCAAGGTAATTTTGAATTTTAATAAAAAATGGGATTCTGTATAAGGAACAAGTTCCATTTGTGCATGTACTCCCGAAAAGCATAACATATGGAATTTGTTTGCATTAGATAGACGCGAGAAAAGAAATTGAAAAACCAGACCCAATATGGTATCTCTTGGAATCCTAAATAGGATCTTACCAACCAAAACTGTTCTAGTACTAATCAACGTATCTCACCTAGAAATCAGTTACTAGTTCAAGTAATGATAACTTTCCGATTTTTTTGGTGAGAAAGAAATAAAAAAAGAAAAGGGAAAGAAAAAAGAACTAAGAATCATCAAAAAATTCCTATTGAAAGTGAAATTCTATTGTTTGTTGTCCTTTTCCCAAAAGGTGGAAAGATGAATTAATATATTTATTGATTATTGGATCCATCGGGACTGACGGGGCTCGAACCCGCAGCTTCCGCCTTGACAGGGCGGTGCTCTAACCAATTGAACTACAATCCCAGGGAATTAAAGTATACAGTATCCGTTTTTTTTTTCTACTTTTCTATTCTTATTCCATATTAAACTTACTAATCATAATAATGATCTCGATTCATATTATGATTAGTAAGTTTCCATTTCCCGAAACAAATAAATAGAGCAACAAAAAAAAATAGAGTATAGAATTGTGTGTATCATCCCTTTCGGGAGGACAAATATCTTCATCTCATCATGGATGAGCGAATTATTGGGCCGAGCTGGATTTGAACCAGCGTAGACATATTGCCAACGAATTTACAGTCCGTCCCCATTAACCGCTCGGGCATCGACCCAGGAAGAATCAATTCCATTTTAGACTTATTGATAATCTATGATCAACTTCCTTTTGTAGTACCCTACCCCCAGGGGAAGTCGAATCCCCGTTTTCTCCTTGAAAGAGAGATGTCCTTAACCGCTAGACGATGGGGGCATACGTGCCCAACTGTCATCCTACTATGTTCATAGTATGAACAGTTTTTTGAAATTGTCAATATAATTGAAAAATTCGATTCAAAAGATCTTTCTGTCTTCCATGACTCTATAGAATTGTTTTGTCATTTCAATTTAATAAATGAATCATTTATTCTCTATAAAATAAAAAATTATTAAATATTAATTCTAGAACTCGATATAATATGAAATTAAAGAATCCTTTCAATTCAGTTGTTTACTAGAAAAAAATGAGGTTAAGGTAACTAACCTATTATAGACCCCATTTCGAAACAAGTCTCTAACCGCTATCTGTCTATTATTGTATAGTATATAATAACTTAGTATATGGAATCGATGTACATAGATAGATTTTCTATGTATATAGATAGTGACTCAGCCAAGAATTGGCTAAAAGGGCCCTTTTAACTCAGTGGTAGAGTAACGCCATGGTAAGGCGTAAGTCATCGGTTCAAATCCGATAAGGGGCTTTTTTGGGGGGGTTTTGGGGGTTTTTCCTAAATTTCCATTCTAGTTGATTTGAACGGGGAATAAATAGCGATATTGTTTGTTGCTATTTTAAAAGGACAAAGGAAACAACTTTCCAAGTATAATAAGTTATATTATAGTAATAGTAGTTATAAAGTTGAACTAATATTCATTCTATTATAATGATAATATAAGTATACTGATAAGATAAGTCGTTTCCCGAATCAGCAACTATAATCCGATTTTGTATTATTTGAATTCAACTCGTTGAAATGGTGGAAAGATTCGAAATCAACAAATGAAAAAGTAAGTGGACCTGACCTATTGAATCATGACTATACCCGCTATTCTGATATTAAAATTGGATAGAGATTAAATTGGAACAGTTGACCTTTTTTATTTCTTTAAACTCTGAATTTTTCGATATTTCCGATTAAATCTTTGTCTTCCTAGCTATTCCATAGGAATAAATTGGCTAGTCTCTTCCTCCTAAAGAGGAGAAAGTTTTTATTGCAAATCACAACAAAAAGAAAAAAGACATTTTCCATATCTTTCTTTTCTTTGATTCCAAAACGGAATGAATTTCGATCTTATCTATCGAAATTTGATTCGATAGAGTGTGGCTTGATGTACCACCGACGATTTCTATAATCCATGCATCCCATATTTTTGTTCCGACAATGGGATGGAGTATGCATGCGTGAAAGGGACTTTCATTTCAAGTTTCCTATTCTTTTATTGTTTGTTGAATATCATATGGGTTAAAAATTAAGTAAAAAATAGGAAATTCGCCTTTTTTGATAGAGAAAAAGTAAATAGAAAAATATTCGAAGTATTTTGATTTCTTTGACCCATGAAAATGAAAAGATCTATTTCGACATTTCCGATTGATCTGAAAGAAAAGAACTAACTATAAAACAGAAAACAGACAAAAAAGAAAATAGAAAGAAGAATCTATAAAGAGATTTATTTCTTTTAGTCGATTTTCGAAACAATAAGCAACAATAAGCTTAATTTAATTCGTTGATAGAAAGAAAAGGTCGGTTTGATTGAAGATCAATTGGTAGCGAGAGAAGAGATCCGT